TTTTCGGAGGTCTACAGCCATTATGTGGCATAGGGGTTACATCTCGTACAAAAGTTAATAGTATACCACTTCTACGAATAGCTCGTAATGCTGCGTCTCTTCCGAGACCAGGACCTTTTATCATGACTTCTGCTCGTTGCATACCCTGATCAACTACTGTACGAATAGCATTTGATGCTGCAGTTTGAGCGGCAAAGGGTGTCCCTCTTCTCGTCCCCTTGAATCCAGAAGTACCGGCCGAAGACCAGGAAACCACCCGACCCCGTACATCTGTAACCGTGACAATGGTATTATTGAAACTTGCTTGAACATGAATAACTCCCTTGGGGATTCTACGTGCACTCTTACGTGAACCAATACGTACATTCCTACGTGAACCAGTTCTCGGTATAGCTTTTGCCATATTGTATCATCTCATAAATATGAGTTAGGAATATATGGATATATCCATTTTATGTCAAAACATATTCTTTATTTGTACATTGAGTTCTTTAGTGAGTCTGATTATCCTTGTCTTTGTTTATGTCTCGGGTTGGAACAAATTACTATAATGCGCCCCCGCCTACGGATTAGTCGACATTTTTCGCAAATTTTACGAACGGAAGCTCTTATTTTCATATTTGTCATTCCTTATCTTAATTCTGAATCTACTTCTTGGTAGAAAATAAGTTTCTTTTAATTTTTCATCTCGAATCGTATTGAATAAAAATAACCTAATCTTTCGAATCCTTGTTTCGAAGTCGATAAATTATACGCCCTCTAGTTGAATCATACCGACTTACTTCAATTTTGACTTTATCTCCTGGCAGTATCCGTATAAAACTGCGTCGGATCTTTCCTGAAACATAACCTAGAATCAGATCTTCATTATCTAATCGAACCCGGAACATGCCATTGGGAAGCGATTCAGTAATTAAACCTTCATGAATCCATTTTTGTTCTTTCATTCCAGGTAAAGCCCCCTTGAAGTATGAACTAAGAAAGGAAAAAGGATATTAGACAACTTTCCTCCTTTCTTTTCTTTTTTACAAATAGGAAGAGATTCCAGATCCCATTTGGATATTAAAAGAATTACCATATATAACACAAAATTTCTCCGCCGATTCCTTCTAATCGAGCCTCCCGGTCTGTCATTAGACCTCGAGAAGTAGAAAGAATTACAATCCCCATCCCACCTAAAATTCTAGGAATTCGTTGAGAATTAGAATAGATTCGTAGACCGGGTCGACTGATCCTTTTTAAATTTAAAAAATTTCTATAGGGTCTTTTCTTATTCCTTCTATGTCGCAGGGTTAAAACCAAAAAATCTTTGTTTTTTTCTCGATGTTTTCTGACGTTTTCGATAAAACCTTCTCGGAAAAGTATTTTAACAATATTTTCGGTAATATTAGTAGATGCTATGCGAACAACTCTTTTTCTATCCATATCAGCATTTCGTATAGAGGTTATTATCTCAGCAATAGTGTCTCTACCCATGATGAACTAAAATTATTGGTGCCTCAAAATTGGATATAATCAACATGTTTTTCTTTTTTTTTTATTGGTTTATGAATATGAATTTTTCAAGGTATATGCGTGAGACACAATCTACGAATTAATCTAGTTCTTAATCTATATCTTTGAAAAACCCCAAAGATATCACGATCCCTTTTTATTTTATAAAACCTCGGGAGCTAATGAAACTATTTTAGTAAAATTTAATTGTCTCAATTCCCGGGGGATTGCACCAAAAATTCGAGTTCCTTTTGGATTTCCTTCTTGATCAATCACAACTGCAGCATTGTCATCATATCGTATTATCATACCGCTGTCACGTTTAAGTTCTTTACAAGTACGAACAATTACAGCTCTGACTACTTCTGATTTTTGTAGGGGCATATTTGGTACTGCTTCTTTGATCACAGCAACAATAACGTCACCAATATGAGCATATCGGCGATTACTAGCTCCTATGATTCGAATACACATCAATTCTCGAGCCCCGCTGTTATCCGCTACATTTAAATGGGTCTGCGGTTGAATCATATCAATTTTTTAGTCTATTCTTACAATGCAAAGGATGAAGAAAATAAAAGAAATATTTTTGTCCAAAAAAATAAACCTGTGGTTTTGTCTCATCCCCAAGACTCATTTCTGTCGGTTCTACACTTTTATCCCGAAATAATAAATTGAGTTCGTATAGGCATTTTGGATGCTGCTATTAAAATAGCCCTTTTAGCTATATTTTCGGTTACGCCACCCATTTCATATAGTATTCGTCCTGGTTTAACAACAGCTACCCAATATTCAGGGGATCCTTTCCCCGAACCCATACGTGTTTCAGCAGGTCTTACTGTAACTGGTTTGTCTGGAAATATACGAACCCAGATTTTTCCACCACGGCGTGCATTTCGTGTCATTGCTCGTCGGCCTGCTTCGATTTGTCTAGATGTGATCCAAGCAGGTTCAAGTGCCTGAAGAGCATATTTACCGAAACAAATATGATTACCTCGATAAGATA